TCAGATTATGGAGTGAATGGTTTGATCAATGAATATTCGATTCTTTCTTCAATATGGAATCGATTGACAACAATTCTTCTGTATTATGTATATAGGTTTATCCTTCTTTCTGAAGTTTCGATAGAAGGATTCCTCTACTAACGTAAGACAATCAACTCCATTCGTTAGAACAGCTTCCATCGAGTCTCTGCACCTATCCTTTTTGATTTTCGCTTTCTGAACCTTTGTTTGTTTTCGGAAAACGTGATTTGGCTCAGGATTGCCCATTTTTATTAATTCCAGGGTTTCTCTGAATTTGAAAGTTATCACTTAGTAAGTTTCCATACCAAGGCTCAATCCAATTAAGTCCGTAGCGTCTACCGATTTCGCCATATCCCCCTTTTTGAGATGAAAATCTCATTGTGATCTCGTTCCCTTTTTTTTATACCGGTACCATTGAATTCATTAGATAGATGCCGATTCCTGTCTCGAAAAAGTGTTTTCTCCTCTTTGTCTTTGATTTCTTGTCTATCTTCTTTCATCATATCTATAGGAGGCTCATATTCGGTCCAATCAAAAACGATTTTATCATTTCTGTATCGGCAATTCAATATAGGTGGATACATACGCTATACATCTGTCTCTCTTCCACTCATTTCCCCATGAAATTTAGAATACTTGAACGGTCGATTCTTTTTTTTTTATTTTAATATGATTTGATTTTTGAATTCAAAAATCAAATCATATTCAAATTAAATATATATTTAATTGTGATAAAAAAAAGGAAATTCTATATCGCTAGATTAATCGTTATCTTCTATAATATTTAACAGTTATTTCAAATTCTATATTCTATTCTTTAATATATTCATATTCATTATGAATAGCGAATATGAATAGCTAAGAATTAAAATAGTATAATAGTGAATAGCAAAGATTCTAAGAGTTTATTGAATTCCTATGCATGTGGAATTTATGTTATGTGAGCCTGCTTAGCTCAGAGGTTAGAGCATCGCATTTGTAATGCGATGGTCATCGGTTCGATTCCGATAGTCGGCTTTTCTCTATTTATTTTATTCGATGTTTTACATGATTGATAATGCATCTTTGATTTCAAAGAATATTGAAAAAAATGTCTTCCTCTTTTGGCAAAAGCCATTTATTTATTATGTGATAGGAATTTCCAACTATCTCACGAAAAGAATCCTTTTCTTTTTCTATATATAGAATATAAAGATCTGGATATTTATCCAACTCATCTCATTATTCTTTAATAGAATAATACTTCAGTAAATTTCGCTTTATTTAGAATTTAGTTCATTTTTAGTTTAGGTTTATTCTGTAGAATGAAATTTCATCAATAAGAATTAATAATTAAATATAAATAAGAAGAAGGAGTCTTTATGTCGCGTTACCGAGGTCCTCGTTTCAAAAAAATACGCCGCCTGGGGGCTTTACCAGGGCTAACTAATAAAAGGCCCAGAGCTGGAAGTGATCTTAGAAACCAATCGCGTTCCGGGAAAAAATCCCAATATCGAATTCGCCTAGAAGAAAAACAAAAATTGCGTTTTCATTATGGTCTTACAGAACGACAATTACTTAAATACGTTCGTATCGCCGGAAAGGCAAAAGGGTCAACAGGTCAGGTTTTATTACAATTACTTGAAATGCGCCTGGATAACATTCTTTTTCGGTTGGGTATGGCTCCGACTATTCCGGGAGCTCGCCAATTAGTTAATCATAGACATATTTTAGTCAATGGTCGTATAGTAGATATACCAAGTTATCGCTGCAAACCCCGAGATACTATTGCGGCGAGGGATGAACAAAAATCTAAAGCTCTAATTCAAAATTCTCTCGATTCATCCCCCCATGAGGAATTGCCAAACCATTTGACTCTTCAACCATTCCAATATAAAGGATTAGTCAATCAAATAATAGATAGTAAATGGGTCGGTTTGAAAATAAATGAATTGCTAGTTGTAGAATATTATTCTCGTCAGACTTAAACCTAACAAAAAGGAAAATCAACACTAATAAGAATAAGGGTTCGACCATTTTGCTCCCTTTCGGCGAAGTAAATTAACCTAAGGTTAAGATAAATAAGGGTTTGATCCGGATTTTTCTTCCATTTAGGTATCATAGACCGAGAGGGAGATTTTCATTCCTTGTCTACTCTACTCTTTTCTTTCACAGTATTTTCCGTACCACAGCCATTAGGAATAGAGAATCCTTATCAAAGAAAGGTCTAACTGTTGGAATAGTCGTATCCATTGCTATTTGATCTATTGTGGTTAGTAAGATCGATGAATTAGGTGAAGGTACGGAAAGAGAGGGATTCGAACCCTCGGTAAGCAAAAGCCTACATAGCAGTTCCAATGCTACGCCTTCAACCACTCGGCCATCTCTCCTACATAATGATTATGACCCAAAAACCTAAAATCGAGTGAATAGTGAATCATTCTAGATTATTGGGTAGGTACAACCAATCAATTCTAACTATAAACTATAAAGCGATCAA